GGGGTTCCATTTTTCTCTTAATGGGAGTTCTGGGTGTCGGTTTATATGGTTCGAATGAACCAACATTAAATTTTGAAACATCAGTTAATCAGTCGTATCCTGTGGCTTTGGAAATCATATTCTATATTGGATTTTTAATTGCTTTTGCTGTCAAATTGCCGATTCTACCCCTACATACATGGTTACCAGATACCCACGGAGAGGCACATTACAGTACTTGTATGCTTCTAGCCGGAATTTTATTAAAAATGGGAGCGTATGGATTGATTCGGATTAATATGGAATTATTACCACACGCTCATTCTATATTTTCTCCTTGGTTGATGGTAGTAGGCACAATACAAATAATCTATGCAGCTTCAACATCTCCCGGCCAACGTAATTTAAAAAAAAGAATAGCCTATTCCTCCGTATCTCATATGGGTTTCATACTTATAGGAATTGCTTCGATAACCGATACGGGACTCAATGGAGCTATTTTACAAATAATCTCTCATGGCTTTATTGGTGCTGCACTTTTTTTCTTGGCGGGAACGAGCTATGATAGAATACGTCTTGTTTATCTCGATGAAATGGGTGGAGTAGCTATCCCCATGCCAAAAATCTTTACAATGTTCAGTAGTTTTTCCATGGCTTCCCTTGCATTACCGGGTATGAGTGGTTTTGTTGCAGAAGTGCTAGTATTTTTAGGAATAATTACCAGCCAAAAATATCTTTTAATGCCCAAAATTGCCATCACTTTTGTAATGGCAATTGGAATGATATTAACTCCTATTTATTTATTATCTATGTCACGCCAGATATTCTATGGATACAAGTTATTTAATACTCCAAACTCTTATGTTTTTGATTCTGGACCGCGCGAGTTATTTGTTTCCATCTCCATTTTTATGCCCGTAATAGGTATTGGTATGTACCCCGATTTTGTTCTTTCACTATCAGTTGACAAGGTTGAAGGTATTCTATCTAATTATTTTTATAGATAGTTTTCTAAAAAAAAAAACTCCTATTATTTTTAGAGTTGGTTGGCTAATGAAAAAAAAAAAGAAGTATTTTTATTCTCTTAAATTAAATTTTAAATAAAGTCAAAACAAACTATGAATTTAAAATTTTACCCAATGTACTCGGTCTTTGCGAGAACCGCGTGAATCACTATACTACTTGATTCACACGGTTCTCGCCGGTTGAGACAAGATGCTTTATATACACCGTATTGCATTCTGTTTGTATTCTTAAGAACTTTTCTTGAATTTAACTATAGGTTAACGTGAATGAACCATAACTATGTAGCCCTATTCCTAATAGATTGACCCCAAAATAGCATATCCAAATGATAAGAAAGCCTAGAGTTGCCACAATTGCGGAATTTGCTCCTTGCAAATTTTTATTTGTTCGAGTATGCAAATAAATTGCGAATACGATCCAAGTAATAAAGGCCCAAGTTTCTTTTGGATCCCAACTCCAATACGATCCCCATGCTTCATTAGCCCATACTGCTCCTGAAAGAATACCTATGGTTAAAAAGATAAATCCTAGGCTAATCACACGATAACTCCAATAATCCAATTGTTGAATAAATTGGGCCTTGTAATAATTCTTATCAGAAAAAAAAGAAGTTTTTTGAAAAATATTGTTTCTTTCATTCTTGTATTGGATTTCACCAAAAGAAAACGACTCATTTAATTTTAATAAATTATTACTTTTAGAACTATAAAAAATCTTTCTAAATGTAATGACTAGAAGTGCTACTGATAATAATGATCCACAAAGAAGAGCCGCATAGCTCAATATCATCATACTTACGTGCATTATTAACCACTCCGATTGTAGAGCAGGTACTAATATTGTGGGTTTGTGTATTTCATTTAAAAGACCCGAAGTAGCAAAGCCTTGGGTAAAAATAGTAATTGAGGCAGTTATTGTGGTTAAATCATTTTTTCTTATTTTGAAATAAGGCACTATATGAATAAGGGAGAAACTCCATGAAAGAAAAATTAATGATTCATATAAATCACTTAGCGGGAAATGGCCTGAATAAATCCAACGAGTGGTTAATAATCCTGTTAGACATAAAAAAGTAGCTATCATCCCCTTTTCTGACGAATCATATGGTTTTATGATTTCATTGCCCAATAAGGTTATCAAATGAAGTGTGATTACAATTGAAACAATAGAAAAAGAAATATGAGTTAATATATGCTCTAAAGTTGAAAATATCATAAAAATGAAAAAAGGGGAGGGAATCCCCTGTATTAATTAAGAAATAGAAATAGGGAATTTAATTTATTTTTATTATAAGATCTATTGGATCTCTTTTAGAAGATGGCATGCCGCCACTCGGACTCGAACCGAGATGCTCTAGCACTGCTTCCTAAGAGCAGCGTGTCTACCGATTTCACCATAGCGGCTTGCTCGAACTCATAATACCCTATTTATGTTCAATCGTCGAGATTGAACAAGTCAATTCAATCAAATAAGTTTTTTTAGTAAAGATTCAAATTGATAAAAAAATGAGTTCAAAAGTCAATTTGAAGGTTCATTAGTTTCATTTTTTACTTTTATTGTCATTCTTTCTGGTTTATCTGATTTTATAAATTTGAAACAAAAAAATCAATTTGATCAATTAATTTAAAATATGTCAATTTTGGATTATTCCAAATTGACACATTTTTTGTACATAAGATTGCAACAATTAAGTTCTTTTATTGATATTGATTGGGCTGAAAATTGGAGATATATAGAAAACTCATTCCATATAGTAAATAAATTAAGAAGTCAGAAAGTTATCCAAAAATTTTTAACACGGAATCAATTAGTTTAAACACTTCATTAATTTGAACTAAAAATATTATATCTGGCCTTCCCGAGAAACATAAGAATTTGTCATTCTTGTAAAGGTCGATGGGGAAAAGAAGACTCCCCACCACCAAAATTTGAGTGAAAATATACTAAAAATAAAATCAATAAAAAATTTTGTATTTTTTTCTTTTTTCTTTTTTTTTTTTTTAGAATTCAGAAAACAGAAGAATTCTTTTATAAAATTCAAATTAAGGGTCTATTTCATATTGAGTTCATATTGATTAGAATAGGTACTGCCAATTATTCATTTTATATTCACTTTGATATTAACAAATTAATGAGCCGATTTTTTGATCTGATTATTCCGATATTTTAGGACTTATTTGTTTGTCGTACAAAAAAACTTTTTGAACTCCCGGTAGAAAGAGATTTCCCTAATGACAAAGCTTTTAACGCCGCCCCATATCCTTTCCTTTTCCAAATATTTTTACGAATACGCTTTTTTGATATCGAAGTACGTTTTTTTGGAACTGCCATTTAAAAGTTACTCATTGTTATAGTTGGATGTGAAAGACATCTATTGTTCAAAACGAATTCTTATTTCTTATTCATTATATATTTTTTATCTAAATAAGATTCTCTTCATATATCTAAATAAGATTTTCTTCATAAAAAAGAAATATAGATATGTCAAATATCCGTTAAAATTGGATCAAAAATTACTCGAAATAAAAAAATTTTTGTTTTGGAACTTTTAGTTCTCGTTGTTTATCTCTCAAAGTTCTATCTTTAGAATCTGCTAAATCAAACTTAATAAAAGAAATAAATAACCTAAAAACCCTTTATTTTCCTTATTCTATACTTTATTTACATGTAATAAAATACCTCAAAGGATTGTAAACTTTTGCCTAATAAATGTTAGTCAAACTTGATAAAAAAGGTTCATTTTAGATCTATAATCTTCTAAACTTTACTAATAAATTGTTTTGATTGAAATAGAAAACAATCAATCCCATAATGAATTAGTTAATGATTTTAAATAAACTAACGAAAATCAAGAGGTTTTTTCATTAGACCAATGCCCTTAGTTAATCCTATAATTCATATCAGGATAAAGTATTCTTTTTAGCCTAAATTTTTATCCTTGCTATATTTTCATTTTCCTATTATAAGTAGTCGTTTTTATATGTCACTTAGTAATATCATTTGACCAACTGTAACTTCTTGTTTTGAATATTTGAACGATTTTGAAAAGACTCAGAATAAATACTAATATAAAATTATTCAATAAGTTAAGTGCATATCTTGATTTTTTATTGACTTTTTTCGAAAGAGGTAAGATCCGGTGAATCGAAAACAATTAATTAAGAATAAAAAACTTTTTTTATGGAACAGACATATCAATATGCGTGGATAATACCTTTTCTTCCACTTCCAGTTCCTATGTTAATAGGGTTGGGACTTCTTCTTTTTCCGACGGCAACAAAAAGTCTTCGTCGTATGTGGGCTTTTCAAAGCGTTTTATTGTTAAGTATAGTCATGATTTTTTCTCTGAATCTGTCTATTCAGCAAATAAATAGCAGTTCTGTCTATCAATATGTATGGTCTTGGATTATAAATAATGATTTTTCTTTAGAATTCGGATACTTGATCGATCCACTTACTTCTATTATGTCAATATTAATCACTACTGTTGGAATTATGGTTCTGATTTATAGTGATAATTATATGTCTCATGATCACGGATATTTGAGATTTTTTGCTTATATGAGTTTTTTCAGTACTTCCATGTTGGGATTAGTTACTAGTTCAAATTTGATACAAATTTATATTTTTTGGGAATTGGTTGGAATGTGTTCGTATCTATTAATAGGATTTTGGTTCACACGACCTGTTGCAGCAAAGGCTTGTCAAAAAGCATTTGTAACTAATCGTGTTGGTGATTTTGGTTTATTATTAGGCATTTTAGGGTTTTATTGGATAACGGGGAGTTTCGAATTTCGTGATTTATTTCAAATATTCAATAACTTGATTTCTAATAATGAGGTCAATTCTGTATTTGTTACTTTGTGCGCTGTTCTATTATTTGCTGGTGCGATTGCTAAATCTGCACAATTTCCCCTTCATGTATGGTTACCTGATGCAATGGAAGGGCCGACCCCTATTTCGGCCCTTATACATGCTGCTACGATGGTAGCAGC